GAGGGAACAAGAGAACAATAGCCTGACAAATATTTTGTTCGGTCCGATTCAGGTGCCAATTCAGGTACCAAATAGAACCCATCATTGGTTTGATCATTGATAAGGTGAATACCCAGTCCCTTCAATGCTAGGCATAATGAGGATAAGGACCTCAAAATAACCTCTTTTCGTCCTATGAACTTTAAGGTGTATTAAGTATCATATTTGACTCTTGGGGCGGATTGATAGAGACTCCATTTAACTTAGGTTGATCTAGGCCGGAGGCAGACCTACGTCAGGGTAACCCTTCTTTGAAACACTTTGGTATTGCTCCCGGATCAGAATTCAAATAATGAATCCGAGCGCATGGAGCCATCTCGTTATCTTCCTGTCAAGAAAAAATATGGTGGACTAGCCGATCTTTTTATCAGTTAATGAAAGAGCCCAATGCAAAAAAAAAACGCATGTTGGGTCTTTGAAACAGTTCGAATCATTTCGATAATAATAAGTTTGATCTGTTTTACCGAGAAGGTCTACGGTTCGAGTCCGTATAGCCCTATACATTTTTGTATTCATTTCCTAATTAGTGCGTGTGACCGGCCGGTTGATTGTTCCATAGAAATGGAATCATTCCCACAGGATCACGGAGATCCCTCGGGGCTTGAAAACAATAATTTATTCCAATGGATCCAATCGGATCGGTATTTTCAAATCTCGGATAAACAAACCCATTCTTCTTCATTAATCTTCGTCTGTGAATGACATACGGCCTTTTTCCTCTTTTATTTGTCCATGATCCAAGATTTAGTGATACACCTTTGCTTTGGTATACCCAAGCCAATTTATGAAGTCAAAATCATAACATGAGCCTGGCTCAAGAAAAACTCCAACCTGACCCAACCAAATCAAATCCAAATTCAATCTAATAGTAAGTCACATTATCTAGAACCTATTCTTGTTCTTGTATTTGTAGAAAAGCCAGAGTTTCAAAAACGAAGCTCTTTGGTAAGTTTCATTGTACAATAGGCTTTTCTTCGTATAACCGGCTTAGCAAAGCAAGTAGTCATTTTTCTGTACAATACTTAATAACTTCTTTTTTTTATTCCAATCTACCCAATCCAATTTGTTCATCATTCCAATTCTACCAATGCAGACTTTATCTAAAAAGATTAGGGCCCATTTGAACTTGGATGAGTTAGGAATCCCCCGACGTATCGCCTTTTGGCAGAACAACAATCCCAATTCATTGTTTTAGAGACAATGAATTGGTCCTAAATGTATCAACGCACCCTCTTCTATTTCTATGTTCTATGAGTTGGTTTTGGGATGGGGAGATTTTGTCTATCGAATCGTTCGACAACGCATGATTCCATTCGAAGTATCTTCTGTAAATCATTTACGATTCAGCCGACTCTACCATTAAACTATGCCCCATTTTGTAGGTTTGCTTCAAAAGAAACGTTTTTTGTTGTCACGAAACCTAACTCGTTGGTTGGTCCTGCTAGGTGTTATTATTACATTAAATAAATAAGTATTTCGAGTCATTCCAAATCACGATCTTTAGTCCTAGAAATGGGTCTGAAATGATTCTTTCAAGACTTCTAACTCGGGGGTAAAGCCGGGGCCGGGGTAGTACAGGTCCAAAGTTTCCTAATTTGGGTATAGGAACCCATGAGTTTTTATATGTAAGGGTTCCTCACAATTCAATGGATTGAATCAAATCAATTAAGTATAAATCTGGGACAGGGAGAGAGAATCGAATCGGTCGATGCATTCCGTTTTCGTATCCGTATCAAATCAATAGAAACAATAATCCTCTATCCGGATCTTAATGAAAAGAATACACCAACACAGCCACGTAGAATATACCATAAATCCCGAGATGGAAATTCCTAGAAATTCTATTACATCTGACTACTGACTATATTCTAAATCACTAAGAAAAAAAAAAAAAAAGAGAGAGAGAGAAAAAATGGGCCAGACCTCCTCTTTGGCTCTATTATATTAATAGAATATTGAAATTATTTATGTTTAATATTTCATTTAATCTTATTTGAATAATATTGTTTGAATATTATTTCAATTTCAATTCATATTATTTAAAATATTCTTTAAAAAAAATTCCTTAATTCCTTTTTTTGTTTGATAGAAAACCCGAGGCAAGGTAGGAGAGAGTTTGATTTGTATAATAGCATTATATGTCTACACCATATCTAAATAGAATCGAAGTAAGTGTAAGTGGGATTCCGTTGGATGAATCTTGAGACGATACATGACCCACAACAAGTAAACAAACGAAACTATGTGGTTTGATCAAAATTGTTGTTTCGACTAATGCAGTTATGGATGAATTGAGAATTCCAATTTGAATCAACTAATTCGGTATATTCCACATTAATAGGAGTGCTTCTATGTTTCTGCTTCACGAATATGATATTTTCTGGGCATTTCTAATAATATCAAGTGTTATTCCTATTTTGGCATTTCTAATTTCCGGAGTTTTGGCCCCGATTAGTGAAGG